ATTTCTTTCACCTTTAATTAGAAATGAAATTTTAATAGAAAGTTTTATAGAAAGAAATAAAATGCATGTTCTCTTTCTTACTGATACGGATCGACGAAAATTGGAACAGAAAAGAGAACGATTTGAAAAAAAAACATTATCAAAAAAAAGAAGGTATTTCTTGACTTTAATCAGTCAACTTGCTAGAGAAAGAGAATCAAACTTTAATTTGAAAGTATCCTTTTTATTTTTAGAACAAGAAAGAATGGATTCCGAAAAGGAAACAAAATTTTTTAAATTTTTATTCGATGCAATTAGAACTGATACTAAAAATAAAAAAAGAAAAAAAAAAATTATTGGAATAAAAGAAATCAGTAAAAACGTCCCTCGATGGTCATTCAAATTAATCAATGAATTAGAACAACAGGAAGGAGAGGGTGAAGAAGAAGTACCCATTGATTATCAGATTCGTTCAAGAAAAGCCAAACGTGTAGTTATTTTTACTGATAATCGGCGAAATAATGATAATAAAGATATTACAAATCCTGATAAAACAGACGAAGTGGCTTTGATACGCTATTCGCAACAATCGGATTTTCGTCGAGACATAATCAAAGGGTCTATGCGAGCACAAAGACGTAAAACAGTTATTGGGGAACTCTTTCAAGCAAATGCGCATTCTCTCCTCTTTTTGAACAGAATATACAAACCACACCTTCTTTTTTTTGATACCTCCGGGGTAATGAAACTCATTTTTCGAAACTGGATGGGAGAGGGAACAGAACTAAAAATTTCAGATTATATAGAAGAAAAAAAAGAGAAAGACAAAAAAGAAGAGAACAAAAGAAAGGAAAAAGCACGAATAGAAATAGCAGAAGCCTGGGATACCATCCCATTCGCACAAGCAGTAAGAGGTTTAATGTTAATAACTCAATCGACTCTTAGAAAATATATTCTATTACCTTCATTAATAGTAGCTAAAAATATTATCCGTATACTACTATTGCAATTTCCTGAATGGTCTGAGGATTTCAAGGAATGGAATAGAGAAATACATATTAAATGCACCTATAATGGTGTTCAATTATCAAAAAGAGAATTTCCAAAAAATTGGTTACTAGACGGCATTCAGATAAAAATACTGTTTCCTTTCTGTCTGAAACCTTGGTACGGATCTAAGTTAGGGTCTTCTTATATAGATCGAATGAAAAAGAAAGGGCAAAAAGATGATTTTTCTTTTTTAACAGTTTGGGGAATGGAGACTGAACTTCCTTTTGGTTCTCCCCGAAAACGGCCTTCCTTTTTTGGACCTATTTTAAAGAAACTCGAAAAAAAAATTGGAAACTTCAAAAAAAAATATTTTCTAATTCTACAAGTTTTAAAAGCAAGAACAAGATTTTTTCTAACTATCTCAAAAAAAACAAACAAATGGTTTAGCAAAAGTATTCTATTTTTTAAAATAATAATAAAAGAGATTTCAAAAATCAAAAGAATTCTATTTAGTAGATTGAAAGAAGTAGATAAATCAAGCGAAACGAAAAAAGAAAAAGATTCTATAACGCGTAATCAAATAATTCATGAATCCGTGAATCAAATTAGATCTACAAGTTGGACAAATTATTTACTGACAGAAAAAAAAACGAACGATCTAACTGATAGAACAAGTACAATTAGAAAAAAAATAGAAAAAATTACAAAAGAAAAAAAAAAAGTGATTCCAGGAATAAATCTTAGTCCTAATAGTAGTTCTAATGTTAAAAGATTCGAATTCCCAAAAACTATTTGGCAAATATTAAAAAGGCGCAGCGCTCGATTAATTCATAAATTTTATTTTTTTATAAAATTTTTCATTGAAAAGATATACATAGATACACTTCTATCTATGATTAATATTCCCAGAATGCATACAAAACTTTTTCTTGAATCAACAAAAACTCTTATTGATAAACCCATTTTAAATATTCAAAAAAATCATGAAAAGGGTAATAAAACTAATGAAACGAAGATTGACTTTATTTCAACTATACAAAAATCCTTTTATAATATTAGTAATAATAATTCACAGAATGTTGATGGATTATCCTCCTTCTCACAAGCATATGTATTTTACAAATTGTCACAAATCCAAGTTCTTAAATTAAACAAGTTAAGGTCTATTCTTGAATATCACGGAACACCCCTTTTTCTTAAAACTTCAATAAAAACTTATTTTGGAAGACAAGGAATAATTGATTCTGAATTCAAAGCTAAGAAACTTCGGAACTCGAAAAAAAATAAATGGAAAAACTGGTTAATAGGTCATTATCAATACCATTTATCTCAGATTAGATGGTCTAAATTAAAATTAATAGCACAAAAGTGGCAAAATAGCACCAATCAATGTCATACAATTCAAGATACAAATTTAAAGAAAGAGGATTCATATGAAAAAGAACAATTAAGTTATTATAAAAAACAAAGCGATTACAAAGTATATTTATTACCAAATCAGAAAGAGAATTTTAAAAAATACTATATATAT